CAAGAATCCCCAAGGAATTCCAAGAATTCTTGGTATACATTTGTTCCAACTCTCAACCCTCTTTTCTAGATTCATGGATATTGAATCAATCGAACGCACTTCTAAGACCTGTTCTACTTTTGGAAGACCCTGTGTTATATCACCAGATCTCGATTTTTCATATATAAATGTAACTAATGTATCTCCTTCGTAAAGGGTTTCCCCATAATGGCCATGAACAGTTGCTCCGGGGGTGGCCAAATAAGGCTTAGCTGATCGTATCACTATCGAGTCAACTTGAACAAGTATAACTTGACCCGATTTGGGGGGCGGTCCATTTTTGGCTATACATACATTTTCACAAATAAACTGTCCAAGACTAATTATTTTAGAGGTCTCTGCACAATAATTGTGATGGAGAAAAGACCAATTCAAATTGAATGGATTTAAAATAATGTTACGGCCTGGATCGGGATTAAAAATTTTTCCATTTTCATCCATTAAATAATATTTTAATTTAATCACTTGAAAAGTCTGTTTTAAATTGTCAAGTTGCAAATATTTAGTTACTAAGATCTGATTATGAGTTATTAAATGGTAAGATGAATAAAAATTCTCAATTGGAAGGCATGTTCCTAAAGGGCCCGATGAATTCCTAATTGGAATTAGGGGATCTTTTTTAATTGATTCTTTTATCACACTGTGATATTTTACATCTTTGAATGGCTCCATTCGAGAACAATTGGCTGCTGACAAAATTATCAACGACTGACATTCCTTATTTCTATTCAACAACGTATGAATAGTTCCTTGAGGTTGGTTAAGAGATTGTTGAATTTTTGCCTTGGAATAGGAATAAATGGCAGAAAAGGGATTGATATTGGTCCAATCTGATCCATTATCAGAGAGCAATCCTGACCCCGACGGATCATTCCTTTTTCCGATATACGAAATAGGGGATTTCACTAAGTTGATTCTTAGGAAATGTCGAATCAAACCATTTGTCCTTATTTCAACAAAAGAAGCACGGGCTTCTTCGCAAGAAGAACTTTTTTTGTCTTGGTGCCAATTCAATACTAAACAAGTCCGAACTAATTGAATACTTGTGTCAGAAATTCCTCGAATCGGTTTGCCATTTCCATAAAGGATATAATTGACAATTCGAAGTTGCACATTATCCCTTTCCTGCAATGGATCCGGTGGAAAAAGGGTTCCTAAATTTATACCGTCCGTTATTTCATATGTGACGACAGGTCGAACTAAAACAAAAAACCTTTTCTTACTAGGTGTAATTCGTTGGACATAGATCCAATTTTTAACTTTTTTGTATTCCTTGGAATTTCTTTTTCCTGTTCCTGGTGGTATCAAAACGCCGGTATGTCTGGATATCTTATCCGTCTCTCCAGGAAAATGGATATCTCCAGAAAAGATTTTCAGTTCAATTCGTTTTTTTTTTCTCTCCACCCGGACCAACCCACCGACTCGGCTTCTTAGATTTAAGGTGATTTGTGTATCGACCCCAACGATACTATTGTTCCGTACCATTATGGAAGAAGATCCGGGCAAGATATGCACCTCTTCAGGAATGAAAAAAAATCGATCTACTTTCATTTGGTATTTTGGCCTAAATTCCTTGACTCCTCGATACTCAATCAAATCCTCTTTTTTGATGACTGAATGCGTTTCTATAGTCCCATATTTAATAATGCCCGAACTCTTTCTTCTGTATCGAGGATCATCGAAATAAGCAAGAATACTATTTCGACGGAAAATACCATTTACGGGGATTTCAATCGAGATACCTGAACAGGGCATTAGTTCATTCTCGAGTTCTTGAATCGAGTGTAGTGGAATGATGAATTTATTTCTTCGCCTTTTTGACAATAAATCAGAATTCCCGTGAAGAAGAGGCGAATATACGAGATTATACTGACCAGTACATATGATTCGATTAAGGTCTGAATAATCAGGAATCCTATCTTCTTTTTGACCATCAAAATCCGAACTAAACAATTTCTGCCTCGCCTGATCATTGGTTACTGAGAGGTTAGAAGTATATCTTCGCTTGCCAGAAAGAGAATGCGCATTCATTTGATCCTGATCCTTGTGGATCGAAAGGTAGACTAGACTGGACCTGCACGGCCCTCCTAATAATATCCATAAATGACTTGTTTTTGGTAATAGATGAACATTACCATATGTAAATTCGGGTGCATGATAGACATCGGTACTCCAGTGCATTTCTCCGTCTGAATCAGAATAAATATGTTTTCGAACCTTCTCTTTAAAATTCAAAGTGGATATTCCTGCGCGAATCTCAGCAATTACTTGTTCTGATTCTACATATTGATCGTTTTGAACTAAAAGCAAACTTTTGGGTGGAATATTCACATTATGTAGAATATCTTCACTCTCAATAGTTACATACAAGTCTATAGAACATAGAAAGGCGGGATGCCCATGACGTGTACGTGTCGGATGAACCAAGTCCTCATTGAATTTTATTTTTCCATTAGATGGG